CGGCAAAAACATCTCGGAACAAGGTTCTAGCGCCATGCCAAATATGTCCGAAGAAGAAAAGCAGAGCAAATGAAGCATGGCCAAAAGTAAACCAACCCCTTGGACTGCTACGAAAAACACCATCGGATTTCAAAGTAGCACGATCTAATTCAAAAATTTCGCCCAATTGAGCGCGTCGAGCATATTTTTTCACAGTAGCAGGATCACTATAACTGACTCCATTCAGTTCGCCACCATAGAACTCCACAGTTACACCTACTTGTTCGACACTATACTTCGACTCTGCCCTTCGAAACGGAACATCGGCTCTAACAATACCGTCTCCGTCTACCAAAACAACCGGAAATGTTTCAAAAAAAGTGGGCATACGACGTACAAAAAGTTCACGCCCTTCCTTATCTCTAAAGATAGGGTGTCCTAACCACCCAACAGCTATTCCATCCCCGTTGTCCATTGAGCCCGCTCTGAATAATCCCCCCTTTGCCGGATTATTACCGATGTAATCATAAAAAGCCAATTTTTCAGGAATTTTAGACCAAGCCTCTGATAAACTTTGATTTTCGGCTATCCCAGCGCTAACTCTTCGATATATTTCTTGCTGGAAGTATCCCTGATCCCATTGATAACGAGTGGGACCAAATAATTCAATCGGGGTAGTTGCTGAACCATACCACATAGTTCCAGCAACAACAAAAGCGGCAAAAAAAACAGCAGCGATACTGCTGGAAAGGACGGTTTCAATATTTCCCATGCGTAATCCTTTGTATAGACGTTGGGGCGGACGGACACTAAGATGGAATAGGCCGGCTAATATGCCCAATGTCCCTGCTGCAATATGATGAGAGGCTATTCCTCCCGGAACAAAAGGATCAAAACCTTCCACACCCCACGCTGGATTTACAGATTGTACCCTTCCGGTTAGTCCATAAGGATCGGACACCCATATTCCAGGACCATACAACCCCGTTACATGAAATGCGCCAAACCCAAAACAAGCCAACCCTGAAAGAAATAAATGAATTCCAAAAATCTTAGGTAAATCTAAAGAAGGTTTTCCTGTACGTTCATCAGAAAATATTTCTAGATCCCAGTACACCCAATGCCAAATAGCTGCCAAAAAGCATAAGCCAGAAAACACAATATGTGCCCCGGCCACACCTTCGTAACTCCAAATACCCGGATTCGTTATAGTACCTCCTGTGATACTCCAACCGCCCCATGAATTGGTTATTCCTAAACGAGTCATGAAGGGTATAACAAACATACCCTGTCTCCACATTGGATCAAGAACGGGGTCAGAGGGATCAAAAACCGCTAGTTCGTATAGAGCCATCGAACCGGCCCAACCAGCAACTAGAGCTGTATGCATTATATGAACAGAAATCAAACGACCCGGATCATTCAATACGACGGTATGAACACGATACCAAGGCAAACCCATGGAAATACCCCTTTAATCAACGAATAATAGACACTATGTAACTTTATTGCATTGTAAAAAGTAAAAAAACTATGCTCTGGACCCACTCTTTCGGTAGATTTTCTCGAGGAAAGAATTAATATTTGTTCTATTCTTTTAGTAATAATAATAATAGATAGTAATAATAGACCAATTCCATTTGTAGGAACAAAAATAAGCAGATCTATTCTATACCCGATAAGTACCAATACGCAATGGTAGAGGGGATTGATCCCACTTTAATTTTCTCTGAGTGAAGACATACCCATTTGTTCATATCATTCCAAAGACCCATTCGTTTCGTAAAAATTTTCCTTTAGTCATAATCATTCGGTTTTCTTTTTTTATGTTATTGTTATGAACTTATTCAATTTATGGATAAACTATGATATATGATAAAGGCTAATCTTATTAAGACAATAAACCCGTTGTTACGCTTCCACATCAAAGTAAGATATAGTACTTCATTTTTTTTCTTTCATTTTATGCCTATTGGTGTTCCAAAAGTACCTTTTCGAAGTCCTGGAGAGGAAGATGCATCGTGGGTTGACATATAGTGCGACTTGTCAGATATATTGGGTCACATGGAATTTCCCCATTCTCTCCCCTGATCGAGATATCCCCTCTTTCGCCCAAAAAAGATTGATTGAATTATCAAAAGTTTGGAGCGTGAAATACAATTTAATCCTATTTATTTTTTGTAGGGGTATCAGATTAATATTATCAATTAGAATAATTTATGGTTGGCTCGACTGGACCAAAAAAATGAAGTATCCAGGCTCCGTTTAGAAAAAACCCAATTGGTAATATATCTAAGATTACTACTTTTACAATATTCTATTTATAAACAGGAGCGATCTCAAACTGTTTAATCAATCGAGTAATATAATGAATACATTTAATATAATGAATACATTGAATATTTAGTGGAAGACATGAAATAAATGAAATTGAAAAATAAAAAAAGCCATAGCAAAAAGACGTGGTATTGGGACATTTGCCCTATATGTGCAAATAAAAATCGGGCCTATCTTTACTCGGAGTAGAGCATAAACCTAAAAAAATTGAAAAAGCCCATTCAGGAACAAGAAAATGGCATCGTTATTTGGATTCGATCTCGATGAAACAATACATCAATGAGAAGTTCATTCGATAAGTTTAGTAAATTATTTATATATATATTTTATTTATATATAGGTAAAGTAAACAGGCCAAAACAAATCCTTCTTGAAAAATGGAAGAAAAAAAGCCCTTTGTTAGAAGTTAGAAAGAGCCCCCTATGAAAATAAAAAAGAATGAGGGCTGCAATCTACACATTGATTTTTTTTTTTGCGCGATTTTTGGTAAACCGTATGCATCGAAAGGTGCGCGTACGGTTCCTAAGGATACAATTATATCCTAATCAACCGACTTTATCGAGCAAGATTACTTTTTTTAGGCCAAGAGGTTGATAGCGATCTCTCGAATCAAATTATTGGTCTTATGGTATATCTCAGTCTAGAGGATGATAGCAAAGATCTGTATTTGTTTATAAACTCTCCCGGGGGGTGGGTAATACCCGGAGTAGCTATTTATGATACTATGCAATTTGTACAACCAGATGTACAGACAATATGCATGGGATTGGCCGCTTCAATAGGATCTTTTCTTCTGGTCGGAGGAGAAATTACCAAACGTCTAGCATTCCCTCATGCTCGGCGCCAATGAGTTTTGTATTTGAGAGAAAAAAGAAGACTATGCCTTCGCCATATGAAATATGACTATTAAGTAATAATAGCATGGCATTTTGAATTCGATATGAGAAACCTTTTTTTTTTTCAAAAATCAATCATTAGATTATATATCGAACGAATAGTATGAGATAAAGGGCATTTCCGATTTTATCTGATTTATCGGAAGCCTATTGCAGCGTCACAAACTTTTTTGTTTTCACACCAGAGGGATAATAACAATATTTATCTTAGGAAAGAATACAAAAAAAGAAACTTTGGGATTGCTTAATAACAGACTAAATAAATATATAAAGCAACGGAACCATCATAGTATGTTTTAACTACTCCAAAATAAAATGAAGGATGGTTATTGGATTATTTACAGATCGGGGTCTGATAGGCCCCATATTTGAATATTTGAATTTGATTTTATACTTCTTCAATGGAATGGAGGTTATAAAGTAAATTCCATTGTATAGCCGTATGCAATGCGCAAAAGATGCCTGTACGGTTGTTCAATTCTATCTTTTGGTTTTCATATCATTACTCGTTATTTAATTTATTCTCTTTGATTTCTCTTCGAGATAGAAGAACCATTTATTAGGTTATATAATCAGGGTAATGATCCATCAACCTGCTAGTTCTTTTTATGAGGCACCCGCAGGAGAATTTATCCTGGAAGCGGAAGAAATGATGAAGCTGCGCGAAACCATTACAAAGGTTTATGTACAAAGAACAGGCACACCTCTATGGGTTGTATCCGAAGACATGGAAAGAGATATTTTTATGTCAGCAACAGAAGCCCAAGCTCATGGAATTGTTGATCATGTAGGGGTAGAATAAAAAATAACAGGGATTTCGCGCAAATACAAATACGCCGTTTGAAATTTTATCTTCTTACTGGGTTTGATAGAGTATTCTATTAATTAATTTATTACTATAGAAGTAATTCCTAATCGGCCGGTTAGGATCGATCTAAACCAGCTCATTATGTATACGAGTCAACATGCCAACTATTAAACAACTTATTAGAAAGACGAGACAGCCAATCAGAAATGTTACGAAATCCCCCGCCCTTGGGGGATGCCCTCAGCGACGAGGAACATGTACTAGGGTGTATGTGTGACTCGTTCAGAGCATGGACTGGGGCAAAAGAAAAGAACCCATTTTTCCAGTATCAGTGATCAGTAACAGTAAATAAGATAAAATAAAACGGAAGAACTCCATTCACTATCTAAAAAGTATCTATCATACCCTTCTATTGTGTATCAAAATTTATGGTTTCTAGTGGTGTAAATCCAATCGTCTCCATTTTCAATTTAAGATGAGAAAGAATTTCCCATTGGTAGTAAATGTTTATCCATTAAGCGGGGGGAATCCCATTTAAAGGCAAGAAAGATTACGCCCTTACTCTTTCAACAACGGACTAAGAGGGTCAGCTACACAGTTAATCTTCATAATTAAATACCGTTACTGTATAAGTGGATCTCGTTGTGAAAGACGGATTACTGAATAATTCATGGGTAGAGCCAAAAAGTGTGAACTGTACAAGTTAACAATAGCATTGATTAAATGAAAGAAAAGAAGGGGCTCCGGTGTATAGAAGGGATCTCGCCGTTTAAGAAGTAACCATAGAAACGATGGAACCCACTATTTTTTTTTTATTCATTTCTATTTTATATTTACTACTTTTTGTTTTTATTTAATATTAATATGCTTTTTTTAATATCTAGTATCAATATTATTTCTTATTTCGAGGTAAAATGCCTATAAAAAAAAAGAAAAAATAGTGGGCGGGAAGGTTATAGTAGCAAAAGCCGTTGGAGTTTTTATTTTATACATTGGAAGGATCCGTTTTGTTATTAACAAACTAGTAAAGGGGAAGGGAATAACTGAAAGAAAAGAAATCAATTAGTTATTTATCAAAGTTTCATTTATTCAATGACCAGAATTAAACGAGGATGTATAGCTCGGAGACGTAGAACAAAAATTCGTTTATTTGCATCAAGCTTTCGAGGGGCTCATTCAAGACTTACTCGAACTATTACTCAACAGAAAATAAGAGCTTTGTTTTCGGCTTATCGGGATAGAGGTAGGCAAAAGAGATATTTTCGCCGTTTGTGGATCACTCGGATAAATGCAGCAATTCGAGGGAATTTAGTATACTATAGTTATAATATTTTCATACACAATCTGTACAAGAAGCAGTTGCTTCTTAATCGTAAAATACTTGCGCAAATAGCTATATTAAATATAAATTGTCTTTCTATGATTTCCACTGAGATTATAAAATAAGTAGATTGGAAGGACTCCATAGGAATGTTTTAAATTTTAATGGAGTGCGCTGTAAAATTAACTCCGGGAAGGTAGAATAGAAATTAGTATGATAAAATATAATCAAATAATATGATAAAGTCGTCAAAATGAACAAACAAGACGTTCAATAAAAAAAGATTTATTCTTTTTCCCCGATCCTTTTTTTCTTATGACACGACACTCACATCTTAATTCGCGAATTTTTCGAACAAAACATCAATCCGCCTTTGAGTTCGTATTGGAATTTTGATTCAAGTGAAGAGTAAGCCTATCCCCCTTTTTGATTCTAAGACCCGCAGTTCTAGCAGCCGACTCACCTCTTTCAAATTGTTTCTCATTATTAAGAAAGGGTAACAAAGATAAAATACGAGCTTGCTTGATAGCAATAGTAATTAATCGTTGTTGTTTTAAGTTTAATCTATTCACCCGTCTAGATAATATCTTTCCTTGTTCACTAATAAATCGACTAATTAAACTCATGTTTCTATAATCAATTCGATCCCCCGACCCAATCGGGGGCAAACGCCTACGAAAAGATCGCTTGGATTTAAAATAGAGTCGCTTGGATTTATCCATGATTTGTTTATTCCTTATCCCGAAAATCCTAATTTTGTCGGGGATTTCTTTTTGGTTTGTTTATCTTTAAATATATGTTATATATAATATATGGTATATGGCATTTTTCATCTTCCTTGGAAGGATGACATACAATACATACGTGTAATCGGTTCCATCTATTTCTTTATCTCCCCATGAATTGTATATTTGTAACAAAAGGGACAGAATTTTCTCAATTCCAATCGACTAGGCGTATTGTGTCGATTCTTTTGAGTAATATATCTGGAAATACCAACCCTCTTTGATTCCTTATTAGCATCATTTCGAACAGCACAATTGGTACATTCCAAAATAACTGTTACTCGAACATCTTTCCCCTTGGCCATGAACCTCCTTTGTATTTTTGATTCACTCAACTATTCTATTTTGCGATCCAAAGATAAAAAAGGAACGAAAAAAAAAAAATAGAAGTTGCTAACTCGAAATAAAATTATGAAAAATTTCGTTGCAATCAAGATAGTAATAATAAGTAATACAATGATTTCTAACTACATTTCTAATCCAAATATAGCGTTTCGTCTTTCATTTAAGTATTTTGTATGATATTGTTGACCTATCCATCAATTTCCATTTACGTTCTCATTCTCTTTTTAATTATTTTAATTTAAATTAAAAATTTTATTTTAATTCGAGCCTCGGGCCTCAGGCCCGAGTTCCGAGTTTCACTGAATTTGAATCCACTTTTATTCTTTCTCTTTTCGAACTTATTCGAATTTTAAAAATTCTAAAATTAAAAGATGGGAAGGGGAGGGATTAGTCACAGAGATTTTATTAAATCCCTAATCTTCTTCACCACTTCCCATGTTACTAACTAGAATGAAAAAAAGGGGAATATAAGCGCATCCGGAAATAAACGATTGATCTCTATCAATAGACCTGCTAAAAACCCGAACCATATAGTACTTACTACCGGCGCCACGGAGAGATATGTTTTTAGATCTCGCATTTTATTTGAAATCCTCCTTCTTTATTGGAATTTGTAATACATATATGATCAGACATATATGGAGTTAATGATCGCTTGTATTTGTCCGCGGAATCCCTAATTCAAATTGAAATGTACAACGATTCAGTAGAATATTCCTTTTCTTAAAAAAAAGTGCCCTTTTCTGTACCAGCATTTCCCCAAAATATTCATTTTTTTTACAGCGGGTTTCATTATACGTAACGCATATAAGTGGTTTATTATAATTAATTAATAATTAATTATATGTTCTATGATATGAGATCAAAAAGAAGAAATGACAAGATAATTTTTGTATAGAAATGGAGTAAATAAAGATGTGGAAAACAATACGGGTATTCTCTACAATGACACTGTAACCCAATTGAAAGGGATGTAGCGCAGCTTGGTAGCGCGTTTGTTTTGGGTACAAAATGTCACGGGTTCAAATC